GTGGGCGAAAAAATCACACGTTTGGCCGAGTATGCTACCAATCAATTTTTACCTCTTATTCTAGTGTGTGCTTCCGGAGGAGCACGCATGCAAGAAGGAAGCTTGAGCTTGATGCAAATGGCTAAAATATCTTCCGCTTTATATGATTATCAATTAAATAAAAAGTTATTTTATGTAGCAATCCTTACATCCCCTACCACAGGCGGGGTGACGGCTAGTTTTGGTATGTTGGGAGATATCATTATTGCCGAACCCAATGCTTATATTGCATTTGCAGGTAAAAGAGTAATTGAACAAACATTGAATAAGACAGTACCTGAGGATTCACAAGTGGCTGAATATTTATTCCATAAGGGCTTATTCGATCCAATCGTACCACGTAATCCTTTAAAGGGCGTTCTGAGTGAGTTATTTCGGCTACATGCTTTCTTTCCTTTGAATGAAAATTAGATTAGAGTCTTAATTTAATATTTAATAAGAGTATTAATTTAATAAAATATTTAATAAGAGTATTAATTTAATAAAACTTAAAGAGTATTAATTTAATAAAACTTAATAAATTTTTTTATGTGTGGTGATCAAGTAGTTATTTAATTTATAGGAATCAAAGTCAAAATCCGAAGAATGGATTTTGACTTTGGTAACATAAGATTGAATTGTAGAAAGAACCATCCGGATCGTTTTTTTATCGATATTCCTGGTTACTAATACTAACTAGGAAATCTCTATTAAACAAAAGAGTGAATTCTTTCAAAATAAAAGAGTGAATTCTTTCGCTTTCTTCCGTGGAATTAGTTAACAAGGTCTTGCATCTTTCTATATCTCCCGAAAAAAATCCCCCACTAAGAATCCTTTTTGTTGGATCGTATTATAACGAATTCTTTGGGAGTTTTTAGGAAATACTTTAAAATTTTATTAAATTATGAAATTTATAAGACAAGAAAAGATAATAACTACTAATACGAATAATAAAAGGGTGGATTATCGTATATATATATTTCATGTAGAAACATGTAGAAAGATGAATTAGAAACATGTAGAAAGATGAATAGGTCCATTTATTTATATATTTATTGTATTTTATTAATTAATATATATTTCTTAAATTAATATATATTTCTTAAAACATATACTTATAGACTCCCTATCCCTATTAAGTATATATATACTCACTTAGGTATACTTAGTATAATATAACAATTATATATGAATTATAAGATATCTTTATAACAATATAAGGATAAGGTTCAAATATAAAACAATAAATATAACAATAAATAACAGGTACAAATATTAAATCGAGGTACCCATTCTATGATAACTCTCAACAGTCTCCCCTCCATTTTTGTGCCTTTAGTGGGCTTAGTATTTCCGGCAATTGCAATGGCTTCTTTATCTCTTTATGTTCAAAAAAACAAGATTTTTTAGATACAACAAGGACAAATCTTATATATATATTTTTTCAAGACTTACTTGGATCATAACACGGATATCTATTTAGTAAAATATGGTATAATATGCGGCTTCCTTCGAGCATAAGCTCTTATGTATGTGTAAACATGATAAATGAATTATAACTATTTTCAAATAGATCGGGATCGGGGAGAATTTCTGAAATGTAAAGTCAATATATCTATATGTATTAGGAAATCATATGAAAGGGATGTTATTATTTTAGTTTGGATCTAAGAAATTCGATGAATTATCCCTAAAGGTTCACATCATAATAGTGCTGGTTGATGAGAGTTACTTCGGAAACAAAAAAAAGTAAAAAAAAATTATTTTTGTTATTCTCCCAATTCCAATAAAATGCAACTAGGTCTAGTTAGAGTATGAGTTGGCGATCAGAACGTATATGGGTAGAACTTATAGCGGGGTCTCGAAAAACAAGTAATTTCTGTTGGGCCTTTATTCTTTTTTTAGGTTCATTAGGGTTTTTATTGGTTGGAACGTCCAGTTATTTTGGTAGGAATTTTATATCTTTATTTCCTTCTCAGCAAATAATTTTTTTTCCACAAGGTATCGTGATGTCTTTCTATGGGATCGCAGGTCTTTTTATTAGCTCCTATTTGTGGTGCACAATTTTGTGGAATGTAGGTAGTGGTTATGATCGATTCGATATAAAAGAGGGCATAGTGTGTATTTTTCGTTGGGGATTTCCTGGAAAAAATCGTCGCATATTCCTCCGATTCCTTATGAAAGACATTCAGTCCATCAGAATAGAAATTAAAGAGGGTATTTATGCTCGTCGTGTCCTTTATATGGAAATAAAAGGACAAGGAGCCATTCCCTTGACTCGTACTGATGAGAATTTTACTCCACGAGAGATTGAGCAAAAAGCTGCTGAATTGGCCTATTTCTTGCGTGTACCAATTGAAGTATTTTGAAAAAAGGAACTGAAGAATGAATACTTTGCAAGAGATAAAAAACTCAAGAATCATCTTTTTTTCTATAGCATAACTTAACTGAAGTTTCTTCAGAACGCTTACTCGAGCCAAAGCAAACGTATATGAAACAATTCTAAAACGAAATTGTTTATGTCCACAATTTTTTTTAGGCGTATGTAAATCCACTTAACTCAATTCAGTAACAAATCTAAATGATAGATTCATCATATATCAAAACAAAACATTTCATCATAAAGTAAAGAATTTTTTTTTTCTAAATACTAAATATTTGATATTTTGATAGAACGGGAGTTCTTTCGTCTCGAAATCCGACTACTATTAATTTGAAGAGGGCTCTTTCTTATTCTATATTCTTTCTAAATTCAAGGACTAACCGCTGTACTGAATCACAAAAAAATCCGGAAATACATCGATGACTTGTAATAGAACTTATGCTTGATAGAAATATTAGTATCATATAGAGTCGACGAATGAGGTGCGTTCATTAAAAATTTTAAAATTCACAGACGAAAAAATGGCAAAAAAGAAAGTATTAATTTCCCTTCTATATCTTGCATCTATAGTATTTTTGCCTTGGTGGATCTCTCTCTCATTTAATAAAAGTCTGGAATCTTGGTTTACTAATTGGTGGAATACTAGGCAATCCGAAATTTTTTTGAATGATATTCAAGAAAAGAGTATTCTAAAAGAATTCATAGACTTAGAGGAACTCTTACGTTTGGACGAAATGATAAAGGAATACCCGGAAACACATTTACAAAAGCCTCGCATCGAAATCTACAAAGAAACGATCCAATTGATCAAGATGCACAACGAGGATCGCATCCATACAATTTTACACTTCTCGACAAATATAATCTGTTTCGGTATTCTAAGTGGTTATTCTATTCTAGGTAATGAAGAACTTGTTATTCTTAACTCTTGGTTTCAAGAATTCCTATACAACTTAAGCGACACAATAAAAGCTTTTTCTATTCTTTTATTAACTGATTTATGTATAGGATTCCATTCGCCCCACGGTTGGGAATTAATGATTGGCTCTGTCTACAAAGATTTTGGATTTGCTCATAATGATCAAATTATATCCGGTCTTGTTTCTACTTTTCCAGTCATTTTAGATACAATTTTTAAATATTGGATCTTTCGTTATTTAAATCGTGTATCTCCTTCACTTGTAGTGATTTATCATTCAATGAATGACTGAAAAGTGATCGAACGATCCAATTATAATATTTGTTACTTTGTACATAAGCAAAACATTCAAAATTGTACTTACTACCCATCCAAGGGATTCCTCCAATATTCCAGTAAAATTATTTATATTTAATATTTAAGTAAATAGCAAAATTATAGATAGGGAACTATACTAGCGACCTACCTAATTTTATTGTAGAAATTTTCGGGATCAATGATTGGACCATGCAAACTAAAAATACCTTTTCTTGGATAAAGAAAGAGATTACTCGATCCATTTCCGTATCGCTCATGATATATATACTAACCCAGGCACCCCTTTCAAATGCATATCCCATTTTTGCACAGCAGGGTTATGAAAATCCACGAGAAGCGACTGGCCGTATTGTATGTGCCAATTGCCATTTAGCTAATAAACCCGTGGATATCGAGGTTCCACAAGCGGTACTTCCTGATACTGTATTTGAAGCAGTTGTTCGAATTCCTTATGATCTGCAACTGAAACAAGTTCTTGCTAATGGTAAAAAAGGAGCTTTGAATGTCGGGGCTGTTCTTATTTTACCCGAGGGGTTTGAATTAGCCCCTCCCGATCGTATTTCGCCCGAGATTAAAGAAAAGATAGGAAATCTGTCTTTTCAGAGCTATCGTCCCACTAAAAAAAATATTCTTGTGATAGGTCCGGTTCCTGGTCAGAAATATAGTGAAATCACCTTTCCTATTCTTTCCCCGGACCCCGCTACTAAGAAAGATGTGCACTTCTTAAAATATCCCATATATGTAGGCGGGAACAGGGGAAGGGGTCAGATTTATCCCGACGGGAGCAAGAGTAACAATAATGTTTATAATGCTACAGCAGCAGGTATAGTAAGCAAAATAATACGAAAAGAAAAAGGGGGGTACGAAATAACCATAGCGGATGCATCGGATGGACGTCAAGTGGTTGATATTATCCCTCCAGGACCGGAACTTCTTGTTTCAGAGGGCGAATCCATCAAACTTGATCAACCATTAACGAGTAATCCTAATGTGGGTGGATTTGGTCAGGGAGATGCGGAAATAGTACTTCAAGATCCATTACGTGTCCAAGGTCTTTTGCTCTTCTTGGCATCTGTTATTTTGGCACAAATCTTTTTGGTTCTTAAAAAGAAACAGTTTGAGAAGGTTCAATTGTCCGAAATGAATTTCTAGATCTGCGGATTTATCAACATCAAGCTCTAAAAATAAACAAATTTTTGTTGGGAATTATGTATGATCAAAAAAATTTTGCTTATTTATATTCTTTATTCTACCGGATTTCGGGAATTACTTAATACCGCATTCCTGGTCATAGTATATTGTGAAGGCGACTGACTGTTTTACTTAACTCTTCTTTATTTATTTGTTTTTTCAATCCAAATT